ATACGTTCACGGATAATATTACTAATTTCGTCAGCTCGAAGAGTTACCATTAGTGTCTCTTTTTTTTCGGAAAGAAAGGTAAAAAATAATACCTAAATTCTAAACTAAAGTAAAAGTAGAAGGGCTAATCAGTTATTTCCTCCATGGCCCCGAGGATTCCAATATTAGCACTGATGGTACGGAAATGTAACTCGCTATTTAAACAACTATTCAGAGTTCCTAGAGCTCCCTGTAAGGCTTGTTGGAAAACTTGTTGTCGGACCTGATTAATTGCTCTTTGTTGTTCAAAATGAAGGGTTTCATTTTTGTAATTTTCTAATTGTTCCAAACTAGAAGAAGTAGCATTAATCAAATTAGCTTTTTCTCGTTCTATCTCAGAGTATCCGTTCATTCGATACTCATCTGCTTCCATTTCTACTTTCCGTAAACGAGCCCGGGCTCTTTCGAGCTGTTCAATGGCCCCTCTACGTAATTCTTCCGAATTTCGAATAGTACTCAAAATCCTCTGTTTTCGATTATCTAATAAATCATTTAATGAAAGTAGATTATCTTACCATTAATTTCACAACTTCCATGATCTCTTCCCGAACCAAACATGAATCTTTCGATTCATTTGGCTCTCACGCTCAATTTTTTATTTTATGGACATTCCCGTATCTTTTTTTAATATAATGAGCCTATCCTCTCTATTTCTGTTTGTATTCAAACATATCAAAACCGATACAAGAACAGAATATTAGGAGGACTCTTCCGACCAGACAAAAAATCTATAATTGTCAGCAAAGTTGTTTCTTTATTTGTTCTTTATTTCATTGAAAATAGATATTTCTATATTATAGAAATATAGAAAATTGCAATTTTCTTTTGATTTCCTTTTTTATTCAAATCCAAAAATTCCCCCTTTTTATACATAACATAGGTTGCCGATTCGGCATTGGATAATATAATAAAGGGCAAGGCGCCCTTTCTTTATTCTAGTAAATGGTTCAAATCATTTTATCGATATGAGTGTTCTATATCGGAAAAATTATCAACTATTCTTTTTTAAACCATTTCGTTATTAACGTAGTGGTAGAAAGAGTACCATGTTGTGCCCGGACTTCAAACAGTTTAGCTTTAACCATGTTAATGGTCTCACATTATTGGTTGGTTGATAGAGAATCAAAGTTAACTTACCAATGAATAACGAAATGCTATGGTTCTTACATATGATTTATGAATTTACTCAGAAGGAATTCGTCGAGATTATGCACCTTTTCCTATTTATCCTATAAAAATATAGAATAACATAAATAAAGTGCAGTCGGTTAGATCCAACCTATTCGTGAAATATACAACTCGCACACACTCCCTTTCCAAAAAAAATCAATACACCAAGCACTACACTTAGATTTATTGGATTTGTTGCTAAAATATCGGTATTAAACCCGAAACTCCCGGCGGATGGCCAGTGGCCTAAGGAAACGAAAGAATCGGTTACATTTTTCATATGCTCTCCTCTTATAGATAGGACTAAGAAAGAACAGAGTTCTTTTTGTATCACTTGACTCGCCCTTTTTTTTATCGATTTCTTTTTCTTAATTTCCCGTTTTTTTTTTTTTAATGTTAATGGGAGTAGATTAAATCTATTTATTGAATTTGAGATTGAGAATTACAAAATTTCTTATTTTTTTTGAAGTATCCGATAAGATACTTATTAAGTTAGGTCCTGGGTCTCGTATCAATTGAAAAATATCTCCTTTGTTCAAACACTTCCTAAAAGAAAAATAAAAATTCCATCGTACTAAACTAAGGACGGGAAGGAAGAAAGCGAGTGAATCCACAAATTCCTCATCCTCAAATCACTCCTTCCCGAGGTATTGTAGCAACAAATACATAATTGTAGGAATAAAGTATTGATATAATTCACAGAAGCAAATGGCAACGAGTTAATAAAATAAGAAAAAAGTAGGTAACGTACTTTTTTACATTTTCATTCTAGGATTAAATTAAACAAAAGGATTCGCAAATAAAAGCGCTAATGCCACGACCAGTCCATAAATTGTTAAAGCTTCCATAAAAGCTAGACTAAGTAATAAAGTACCTCGTATTTTTCCTTCTGCTTCTGGTTGTCTCGCAATACCTTCTACGGCTTGGCCTGCAGCAGTACCTTGACCAACTCCAGGTCCAATAGAAGCAAGCCCTACGGCCAATCCAGCAGCAATAACGGAAGCGGCAGAAATCAGTGGATTCATGATGATAGGTTCCTCGCACCAAAAAAAAATGGTTAATGATACAATCAACCAATGAATTATTACTTATTTGATCACAAAAATCTATTGAGTCGAAGTAACTAAAACTTCGAATAAAATAAAAAAAAATAATGAAATTAATATAGAAATATAGATAGAGATAACCCCTATATAACTAGTATATATCTAATGTCACATATACATTTGTTTCTTTCATAACGTAAACCGCCTGCATTTTCTTTTTATATTGAATCGGATTCTAGAAGAATTCTTCGAAAAATATACAGGGACTGTGGCTGGCCTTATAAACATTCCATATATCTAGTAAACATTCCATATATCTAGTGGTGACCCCCACTAACTCATCCGCCATTTCGTAATATCGTCTATCTTTCCTCCTACAACTCTAGTCGTAATATATATATATATGTATTTATATCTATTATGTTCCTCAACTAAGAACCAATCTTGAACTATGCATTGCCTCAATTGGGATAAGCTTAAAAATAAAGACTATTTCGAAAACTAATCAATGATGACCCTCCATGGATTCCCCTATATAAGCCGCGGCTAAAGTTGCAAAAATAAGAGCTTGAATACCGCTTGTAAATAATCCAAGAAACATGACAGGTATAGGAACTACTAAAGGTACTAAAGAAACAAGAACAACAACTACTAATTCATCAGCTAATATATTCCCGAAAAGTCGAAAACTAAGAGATAAAGGTTTTGTGAAATCTTCTAGGATGTTAATTGGTAAAAGTATTGGAGTTGGTTGAATGTATTTTCCGAAATAACCCAATCCTTTTTTGGTAAGACCCGCATAAAAATAGGCTACTGACGTGAGTAAAGCTAAAGCAACAGTAGTATTTATATCATTTGTGGGGGCGGCTAGCTCCCCATGAGGTAACTGTATGATTTTCCAAGGTAAAAGGGCACCTGACCAATTCGAAACAAAAATAAAGAGGAACATAGTTCCAATAAAGGGAACCCAAGGGCCATATTCTTCTCCAATCTGAGTTTTGCTCAAGTCTCGAATAAATTCAAGGACATATTCGAAGAAATTCTGACCGTCGGTCGGAATGGTTTGTGGATTCCGAACGGATATGATGACTGAACCTAATAAGATAGCAATTACGACCCAAGAAGTGATAAGTACTTGGGCATGAATTTGTAAACCTCCTATTTGCCAATATAAATGTTGGCCTACTTCTACACCTGATATATCGTATAACCCTTTGATAATGGAACATGGTATAACATTCATATTGTCCTCTGACAGAAATCGAACTGAAAAAAAGAATTATTTTGATTCAACCATCTCTTTCTCGACTCATCTACTTTCATCATTAATCATATAGTTAGGATACCAAGAAATCACATAACATAATATCAATATCCCATTTTATCTCTTTTTAAAAATAAAAGACAAGAATAGTAACCGATCCAATAAATCAAAATAATTAACTAAGTCTTATTATTATTATTCTTAATCATAACATAATCAACGACTTCTTATATAGCTAGAACGGCCCTCACAAATTGCGGATACCAATTTGTTAAGAATCAATCGGATTGAAGCTATAGCGTCATCGTTGGCTGGAATCGAAATATCTGCGAGATCTGGGTCACAATTTGTATCGATTAAACAAATCGTCGGAATTCCCAAAATGACACATTCTCGAAGAGCTGTATATTCTTCTTGCTGATCAATGATTATTACAATATCGGGCAATTCAGTCATATATTTGATCCCGCCCAGATATGTTTGCAAAGTAGATAATTTTCTCTTCAACATTGCTGCATCTCTTTTAGAGAGACGGTTGAGTTTCCCCATCTTTTGTTCTGCTCTTAAGTCTCTGAACTTATGAAGTCTCGTTTCCGTAGTGGACCAATTCGTTAACATACCGCCGAGCCATTTTCTATTAACATAATGACATCGAGCCCTTATTGCAGCTGATGCTACTAAATCCGCTGCTTTATTTTTGGTACCAACAATTAAGAAGTTTTTTCCTCGACTTGCTGCATCAAAAACTAAATCGCAGGCTTCCGATAAAAAACGAGCAGTTCTAGTGAGATTTATAATATGAATACCTTTACGCTTTGCAGAGATGTAAGGGGCCATTCTAGGATTCCATTTCTTAGTACCATGACCAAAATGAACTCCTGCTTCCATCATCTCTTCCAAATGGATGTTCCAATATCTTCTTGTCATCTTTCCCACGCTTTCTTTTTTTTTTTTAACAAATAAATAATTGTTCCTACGGAACCTTCTGCCGGGATTGACCGTTGATACACAGCCCAAACCATGAATTTTTTTGATTACTTAACTGAATTTCTTCATTTTTTTTAGTACCCAATCAATTAAAGTAAAAAGAAAAATATCTCCTTAAGAATTATGAATTCGCTTAAATGATTTTTCTGGTGTGTCATAGAAATTGCTTGGGGCGCAAGAACAAAAAAATTCTCTATGGTGTAACAAAATATCTCTCATTTCCAACTCGAATAGATTTTTCTTTTTGATTTCCAAATGAATGTCTTGCCTTGAACGGTGCACTAATTTTTGGAATCCAGTACCGACAGGGATAATCCCCCCCAAAACAACATTTTCTTTCAGACCCTTCAACCAATCAATACGACCCCGTAGAGCAGCTTTTGCCAAAACTCTAGCAGTTTCTTGAAAACTTGCTTCGGATATGAAACTTTGAGTATTCAGAGATGCCCTCGTTATTCCCAATAAAATTGCACGATAACAGATTGCTTCGTCTAAAGCACGCCCTGCTCGTTCCGCTCGCAACAATCCGATTAGTTCTCCAGGTAAAAAAACATTAGACATTCCATCTTCTGAAACCAACACTTTTGATGTTACTTGCCGTACAATAATCTCTATATGTCTATTATGGATCTGTACCCCCTGGGATCGATAAACCTTTTGGATCTTATTAACCAAAGAGATACGACTTTGGGCTATGGTTAACTCAGCTCCAATTAAGAATCCCCAAGGAATTCCAAGAACTCTTGGTATACGCTCGTTCCAACCTTCAACTCTCCTTTCAAGGTTCATCGATATTGAACCAATCGAGCGCACTTCTAAGATTTGTTCCACTTTTGGAAGACCTTGCGTTATGTCACCAGATCGGGATTTTTCATATATAAATGTAACTAATGTATCTCCTTCAGAAAGGGTTTCTCCATAATGTCCATGAACAGTCGCTCCTGGAGTGGCCAAATAAGGCTTAGCTGATCTTATAATTAAAGAGTCAACATGAACAATTAAAATTTGACCAGATTTTTTGATGTGTGGTCCATATTTAAATAGACATATATTTTCACAAATAAATTGTCCAATGCTAATTATTGTGGATGTCTCTTCACAATAATTGTAATGTAGAAAGCACCAATTCAAATGGGATGGATTCAAAATGATGTTATTGCATGGACTGGGATTATAAATCCTCCTATTTTCATCTATTAAACAGTATTTAAGTACTTCAAGTACTTGGAAAGTCTGTTTAAAATTGTCAAGTAGCCAATATTTGTTTAACAAGATCTGATTATGAGTTATTAAATGGTAAGATGAATAAAAGTTCACTATTTTAGGTACTATTGTACCTAAGGGGCCCAACAAACCCCTAATTGGAGTTATGGGATTCGATTCTTTTGCCACATTGTTATATTTCGAACCGTTGAATGGACCAACTCGAAAACAATTGAATGATGACAAAATTCTCAAAGATTGGCCTTCCTTATTTCGATTCAACAACGTACCAATAGTTCCTTGATGCTGGGTAACTAATGGAATCTTCACTTTGGAATAAAAAGGATTGATATTGGTGCGATCTAATCCATTATCAGGAATCAATCCCGAACCTGCCGTATCATACCTTTTTCCGGTATAGGAAATAGTAGACTTGACTAATTCAATTCTTATGAAATCACGAATCAGATCATTTGCCCTTACTTCAACAAAGGAAGCATGAACCTCTTCCATAGAACCGTTTTTTTCTTGGTCCCAATTCAATACTAAGCAAGTCCGAACTAATTGAATACTTGTGTGATAAATTCCTCGAATTGACTTTCCATTTCCATAAAGGATATAATTGACAACTCTAAGCTGGACATTTTCTTTTTCCTGCAAGAGATCTTGAGGGAAAAGTTTTGCTAAATTTATCCCATCAGCTATTTCATATGTGACTACGGGTCGAACCAAAACAAAATACTTTTTTTTGATAGGTGTGATCCGTTGGACATAGATCCCATTTTTCGATTTTGTTTTTGATTCCTTAGAATTTTTTTTTTCTGTTCCTGGTGGTATCAAAATGCCACTGTGTCTGGATATCTTATCTGTCTCTCCGGGAAAATGCATATCTCCAGAAAAGATTTTGAGTTCAATACTTTTTTTTTTTCTCTCCACTCGGACTAATCCACCTACTCGGCTTCTTGTATTTGTATTTAAAGCGAGTTGTGTATCTACTCCAATGATACTATTGTTCCGGACCATTATAGACGAAGATCCGGGTAAGATATGCACCTCTTCGGGAATAAAAAAAAACCGATCCACTTTCATTTGGTATTTCGGACTAAATTCTTTTGCTCCTCGATACTCAATCAAATCTTCTTTTTTTACTATTGAATCCACCTCCGCGGTCCCATATTTAGTAATTCCCGAACTCTTTCTTCTGTATCGTGGATCATCAAAATAAGCAAGAATACTATTTCTACGTAAAATACCATTTATGGGTATTTCAATCGAAATACCAAAAGAGGGTATTAATTCTTTCTCTCGTTCTTGATCGTATTGTAATGGGATGAGAAATCTATTTCTTCGTCTTTTCGCCAAGAAATCAGAATTCTCTTGGAGAATCGAAGGGTATATTAAATTCCAATGACCATTGGATATAATTCGATCAAGTCTTGAATAATCAAGAATTTCCTTATCTTTTTTACGAGTACCAGAAGGATCCAACAATTTATGTCTTACTCGATCCTTAGTAATTGAGAGGTCAGAGCTATATCTTTCGTCGACAGAAAAAGAATGAACATTCATTTGATCTTGATCCTTGTGAAGCGAAAAAGACACTATACTGGATCTGCACGGACCCCCCGCTAATATCCATAAATGACTTGTTTTTGGTAATAGATGAACATTACTATATGTATATTCAGGTGCGTGGTAGACATCAGTACTCCAGTGCATTTCTCCCTCTGATTCAGAATAAATATGTTTTCTAACCCTCTCTTTAAAATGAAAAGTAGACGTTCCGGCACG